TACGGAACAATATGAATAATGGAGAAACTCCATGAAAGAAAGATTAATGATTCATATAAATTACTTAATGGAAAATGTCCCGAATAAATCCAACGAATGGCTAATAATCCTGTTATACATAAAAAAGTCGCGATCATGCCCCTTTTTGACGAATCAGATAGTTTTACGATTTCATCGACTAATAAGGTTATTAAATGAATTGTAATTACAATTGAAACAATAGAAAAGGAAATATGAGTTAATATATGCTCTAAAGTAAAAAATATCATAAAAATAAAGTAAAGGGGGGCCCCTTAATTACGAAGTGACAATCAGTAATTAAATTTATTATAGAATCCATTTTATTTTTTTTAGAAGAGGGCATGCCGCCACTCGGACTCGAACCGAGATGCTCTAGCACTGCTTCCTAAGAGCAGCGTGTCTACCAATTTCACCATAGCGGCTCGCTCAAACGTATAATAGCGTATTCCTATTCAATAGTCCAGACTGAAAAAGTGAATTCAATAAAATATTGAAATTTTTTTTTTAAGAAAAAAGAAAATTGATGAATAAAACTAACTAGTAATTTGAAGAGTCGTTTTTTTAGTTTCGAGTATCACTTTATTTAAATTCGGCTTTTAGTTAGGTTTCTCCTGTTCGTAAATTGACCCATTCTAATTAACTAGTTCTACCCCCGTATAGGGGGATAGAACTTAAAAAAAGTATTTTCTTCTTTTTCTTTTTTACGAATTCAATAATAAACAATTAGCATTCTGCAAATTATAAGACTCGAATGCAAAAAGAATTTCATATTGATTTAGGTCAAAACAATAGACAATGGAAATAAGTCATTGAAAATAAGTCATTGGAAATAAGTTATTTTATAGGCTCCATAAAATTCGACAACTTTTTGAGTCGCGTAGATTCAAATTATCACAATTTTTTATTACTTATTTTTTTTGTCGCACAAAAAAACTTTTTGACTGCCCAGTGGAAAGAGATTTGCCCAACGAAAAGGCTTTTAAAGCCGCCCAATATCCTTTTTTTTTCCAAATATTTTTACGAATAAGTTTTTTTGATATAGAAGTACGTTTTTTTGGAACTGCCATTTGAAAATAAAGAGATTACTCACTATTCTATTGGATGTGAAAGACATCTATTGTTCAAAAGAAGTCATTTTTTACTATAGTCATTATCTATTTTTTTCTTTATAGCATTCTCTTTTTTAAAAACCATAATTTATTTTTTTTTGAAATAGAATAAAAAATTTCTCAAATAAAAATAAAAAAATATATATGATATGTCATCATGTGATTTTTAATTGACCAAGATCTATAAAAAAATAAACTGAATTGCAATTTATAAATTCGAATGAAATTAGTAATTATATATAACATAGCTTTATAAACGATATTTTAGTAATTTTTTCTTTTCGTTTCGAAAATGAAAAAAAAAAGGGCATGTCGTGGGTTACTTCCTGTAAACATGTTTTATTGAAATAGAAACCAATGCATTTAATCAATGTCACAATGACCTAATTAATTATTTTGAATAAATTAAATAATTAAAGGGAGTTATTATTTAATTAAGATAACTTAGTTCATCCTAGGATTTATATCCAAATTAAATCTTTTTTTTTTTTTTAGTGTTTTATTTCCGCTTGTGCTGTCTCGATATAAATTATTGTAAGAGTAATAATAATTGAAATTTCTATTTTCGGCATCTTCCTAAAAAGTTTAGTAAATAACGAATCTTTTGTACTAGTCACTTAGTGATGTTATTTAATTATTTGAACAATTGTGATTTCTTAATTTGAATCTTTGACGTATTTTAGAAAGACACATAATAAGTAAGAATCAAAAATTCGATTTTAGTTAGTTTAAATTAATACATATCTTTATTTTTTTATTAACCCTTTCCAATTTGAAAAAGATAAAAGATCTGGTAATTGGAAAACAATTCAGAATAAAAACGTTTTTTTTTTTTTTTATGGAACAGACATATGAATATGCGTGGATAATACCTTTTGTCCCACTTCCAGTTCCTGTATTAATAGGAGTGGGACTTCTTCTTTTTCCAAACGCAACAAAAAAGCTTCGTCGTATGTGGGCTTTTAAGAGTGTTTTATTGTTAAGTATAGTCATGGTTTTGTCGATAAATCTGTCTATTCAGCAAATAAATAGTAGTTCCATATATCAATATGTATGGTCTTGGATCATCACTAATGATTTTTCTTTAGAACTAGGTTATTTGATCGATCCACTTACTTCTATTATGTTAATATTAATCACTACGGTGGGAATTTTGGTTCTTATTTATAGTGATAATTATATGTCTCATGACCAAGGATATTTGAGATTTTTTGCTTATATGAGTTTTTTTAGTACTTCCATGTTAGGATTAGTTACTAGTTCTAATTTGATACAAATTTATATTTTTTGGGAATTAGTTGGAATGTGTTCGTATCTATTAATAGGTTTTTGGTTTACACGACCGGTTGCGGCAAATGCTTGTCAAAAGG